ACCTCTCTCTCCCTGCCAGGGACAAGGGGCCTGCTTCTTATCCTAAGAGCTAGAAGGTAATGGTGAGATAGTCTCAACTAACCTACCTTACCTGTCCGAGCCCTTCATTGAGTGAAACGAAGCGGACATCATGGCACTTGGAACTGCTATTCGATCATAGAATTGATTTCGATCAAGCAGGAGAAGGTCCCCCTGTCGGCCCTTTCATCTCTCTGCCCGCTCCATGCTGTATAGCCTTCGGATCATGGGCTGGTTGAATGCTGGGATACGTGAGATTAGATCCGATCTGCCCGGTGATTTTGGTAGATAAAGATAAAGTGGTGGGAAGTGCTGAAGTGAGAGGAATCCATATCAGCGATCGTACCGTCATTACTTCAATGATTGTAATTCTACCTGATCAATCACTCTTTTTTATCTGTATTTTCTTTCTCAGCATTTCATTTTAAGAAGAATCCTTTTTTGAATGATGGAATATCAGTTCTATATATGTTCCATATAGATAGATAGATATCTATCTATCTATAATGAAATGAATCCAAAATGGAGGAAGGGGGAATAGAAAGGGGAAGGAAGAACAGAAAGAGAACAGGGGGACGGAGGGGATGGAGAGAAGGGAAGGGGACGAAGAATTGCAAGGGGACATAAAAGATCGATCTATCGATACAGAGAATGAGAGATTAGTCAAAATCTCACATCAACGAATCCATATAAAAATAAAAATTGGATATGATCTGTTCTATGAATTAATGAATTCATAATCTATTTTAGAGAACAATATCTGTTCTTTTATCTTTCTCCCTATTTCCTTCATTTGGGATGAATGATCAAGAATGTAATTCTTTGTACTATTTTCCCTCGTCGTTACGACAAGGAATAGGAATGAACGGTTTATGTGCGGAACACAATAAGATAGGTTAGATAAAGATACATATGTTTCTGCTATCCATATGTTGGATCTTTAGATGTATACATAGATACCATCTTAGGATAGGTGGAGAGTTAAACTACTGGTATGACCGGATCTATTATTCCTATTACTACCACTTAACCCTTTTCATTCTGGAACGGAGAAGAGGATTAAATTCTTATGATTATTAATTAATAACGGGAGATTTAGAGGTGAAAATAGCAGTTTACGGAAAAGGCGGAATTGGTAAATCAACGACTAGCTGTAATATCTCAATCGCCTTAGCAAGACGTGGCGGAAAGGTATTACAAATCGGATGTGATCCCAAACACGATAGTACTTTTACTCTTACAGGATTTCTGATACCTACAATTATAGATACTTTGCAGTCCAAGGATTATCATTATGAGGAGATTTGGCCCGAAGATGTAATTCACAAGGGTTATGGAGGGGTAGATTGTGTAGAAGCAGGGGGCCCACCCGCAGGAGCCGGATGTGGGGGATATGTGGTAGGGGAGACTGTGAAATTGTTGAAAGAATTAAATGCATTTTACGAATATGATATTATCTTATTCGATGTATTAGGTGATGTAGTTTGTGGAGGTTTTGCTGCTCCATTGAACTATGCGGATTATTGCGTAATAATTACAGATAATGGATTTGATGCATTATTCGCAGCTAATCGTATTGCTGTCTCTATCGGGGAAAAAACTCGTACACATCTACTCCGATTAGCAGGCTTGGTCGGAAATCGTACATCTAAAAGAGATCTTATCGATGGATATGTAGAAGTCTGTCCAATGCCCGTAATAGAAGTTTTACCTCTTATTGAAGATATTCGAATATCTAGAGTCAAGGGTAAAACCTTATTTGAAATGGTTGGATCTGAACCATCCCTTAACTATGTGTGTGAATATTATTTGAACATAGCAGATCAGATATTGTCTCAACCAGAAGGTATTGTACCGAAAGAGATTCCGGATCGAAAATTCTTCAGTTTACTTTCCGATTCCTACCTAAGTCCCATTAATGATGGGAAACAGGGGAAGAATCAGGAAAATTTGCTTGGATTTACGATGGTTTGAGATCAACAATTGATTCGTTGATCGGTTCGTTGGGGAAATCTATTTATGTCAGCGAAGATCTCTGAAACTCTCACTTTTGAATGTGAAACGGGTAATTATCATACTTTTTGTCCTATTAGCTGCGTATCTTGGTTATACCAAAAGATTGAAGACAGTTTCTTTTTGGTGGTAGGCACGAAGACATGTGGTTATTTTCTACAAAATACGCTTGGAGTTATGATCTTTGCAGAACCTCGCTATGCAATGGCAGAATTAGAAGAAGGAGATATCTCGGCTCAATTGAATGATTATGAAGAGTTGAAAAGGCTTTGTATTCGGATAAAAAAAGATAGGGACCCCAATGTCATCATATGGATAGGTACTTGTACTACAGAAATAATAAAAATGGACTTGGAAGGTATGGCACCAAAATTGGAATCTGAAATTGGAATACCAATTATAGTGGCAAGAGCAAACGGACTGGATCATGCTTTTACTCAAGGGGAAGATACTGTGCTAGCTGCGATGGCACATCGTTGTCTAGAACAGAGATTATTCGTTCGTGAACGGAATGGAACTATACAAAAATTCCCTCCTCCCCTTGAAAAGGAAGGAGAATTCATAGAATACGGAGATCATCCCTCCTTAGCTCTTTTTGGATCCCTACCTTCGAACGTAGCTTCTCAACTCAGTCCGGAATTAAGGCGCCAATCTGTCAAGGTATCAGGTTGGTTACCTGCCCAGAGATATACTCATCTTCCGTCATTAGGTAATGGAGTTTATGTCTGTGGTATCAATCCATTTCTGAGTCGTACAGCAACCACTTTGGTAAGACGTGAAAGATGTAGATTAATTGGAGCTCCTTTTCCTATCGGTCCGGACGGAACGCGTGCTTGGATCGAAAAGATTTGTCCTGTATTTGATATTGAAACTCAGGGTTTAGAGGAAAGGGAGAAACAGATATGGGAAAGTTTGAAGGATTATATTTCTTTGGTACATGGAAAATCTGTATTTTTCATGGGAGATAATCTTCTAGAAATATCTCTAGCAAGATTCTTAATCAGATGTGGAATGATCGTTTATGAAATTGGTATTCCATATATGGATAAACGATATCAAGCTGCTGAATTAGCACTTTTGCGAGATACATGTATAAAGATGTGTGTACCAATACCACGAATTGTGGAAAAACCGGATAATTATAATCAATTACGACGTATACGTGAGTTACAACCCGACTTAGCCATCACTGGAATGGCTCATGCTGACCCATTAGAAGCAAGAGGAATGAATACTAAATGGTCGGTTGAATTCACCTTTGCGCAAATTCACGGATTTGCTAATGCTAGGAATGTCCTTGAATTGGTCACCCGACCTTTGCGGTGTAACGACAATTTAGAAGACTTGGGCCGGACCACCCTAGTAAAATAAAAAAAAAAAAAAAGAGACAACAAGTTTTAAATATCCCTCAATATTTCCGAATCGAATATATGTGCTAATGGCATATGCATATCTATTTGATATATGTTATAAACATATATGTGCATATATGCACATATATGGAGAGATCAAGTAAAGATCGATTTGAAATTGGGACCAATTCTATGAAATTGAATTCATGAATTCTAAAATGATAACTATTCATATCCAATATCTCCCATGTATATATGGGAGATATTGGAATAATTTCTATAATCATTCCACGTTTTTTAAGAAGGATTTTAAATATGATACTTATAGTGAATATGATACTTAGAATCTTGAGTCTACCATGGGATTCAATATCATCAAGGATAGAAGTATCGGGTCCGATCATTTTATTTGGACTCTATTACGGATTTATTACCACATTGCCCATTAGTCCTTCTCAGATATCCCCCATGAGAATTTTATTTCTAGAAGGAACTGTAGATGGTATAGTAACTATAAGTGGTTATATTACGGGACAATTAATAGTTTTTTTATCGATGTACTATTCACCTATCTATACAGTATTGGGGAAACCTCACGCAATAACTTTATTAGTTGTACCATACATGTTCCTTCATTGTTTCCATACCAACGAGAAACTTTCAAATTCAAAATCTCTGTACCCCATAAATTCACTTAACAATTCTAGAATTCTAGGTCTATTTATGGATAGCCTAATTTTTCAATTACTGAATCCTATTATTCTACCAAGTCCTATATTAACGAGACTGATGAACCTTTTTCTTTTTCGTTATAGCAATAATATATCATTTGTAATAAGTAGTCTTTGTGGTTGGTTGGGTGGTCATGTTCTATTCATAAATTTGGCAAGATTGGTCTCTTTCCGTATAGAACGTGATTCACCCATAGGTTATACTATATCAAAACGCTATATAAATCGAACTTTTAGTATTCTTATTTATTATTCCTGTTTATTATATTTGGGCAGAACTCCGTCACCGTCTCTTATTTCTAATAAAGAAATAAAGGATGACTTTGTACATAAGGATCAAAATGAATTTAAAAGACTCCCCAACGAAGAATCACCATGGTTCGATCAACCATGGCCCATTATTTTGTTTGATCATCGCAGATGGAATAGGCCATTGCGATATATCAGAAATAGCCCATTTACTAACTCAGGTCCTGTAAAGACCGAAGTATCCCAATATTTCTTCGACACATGTTCAAGTGATGGAAAACAAAGGATATCTTTCACATCTCTACCTAGTGTGTCGGTATTTTGGGAAAGGATCAGAAGATATAGGAATCTTTCAGATACCTTTTCCTCATCCGAGGATCTTTATTATCAATGGATTTGCACTGAAGAGCAGAGAAAGGATAACTTGGGCAATGAATTCAGGAATCGAATAGAAGCTCTAAGCAATGGATCCCCTGTTGGAGATGTGATGGAAAAAGGAGTTAAATTATCCAATTATCAGGGAGATTCCTTTCCTAAGATACATGATCCCTTTCTGAATGGACCGTTCCGTGGAATAATTGATCAATTAAGGTCACCTTGGATTTTGAGCGATTCGATCAATTTGGATCTTCCGGATTTGACAAAGGTACCTACGAAGGACACCGCGGAAGGATCCTGGAATAATCAAATTGAAGATCGGATCTCTGATCATTGGCGAGAATTGGAACGCAAAAACTTTCCGCTACCCTGGGAACCACTACTTACAGATACCGTTCACTCGTTTATCTCAATCAATGAATTATCAGAAAAGAAAAAAGTTGAACCTATTTCAAAACAACTTTATCTATTAGCAGAACAAATGATCAGAAATTCGGATAATTGGAAGATCTATACGAAAGATTTGCCGAATATAGTTTCTTTGAAAGATCGAGGAATTCATCGAATAGATTTCTCGGAAATGGCTTCAAATAATGAAGAGATTCATGTAAAAGACTCGTCGAGAGATTTGTTGGAAATAGTCTCATATGATCGAAGAATTTATATTGAGGTTCTATTGGAAATAGCTTCATGTAATAAAGAGACCTATGCAAAATATTTGTTGGATATTCCTGGTATAATTGGTGGCGAGAAAAATGTCACAAGTCCCATGAGATGGGAATTAATCCTTAGTCTTCCTTCTGCGGAACAAGTTTCACTTTTCGAACATTTGGAACAGAAGGAATGGACAGTACTTCGGGATCTTTGGATAAATTCATCTACGGGTGATTCGACCCAAACAAAATCTATTTCTGCCTTTTGCGGGAAATTCTTATTCAATGACCCTTTCGAAATTATAGAGATTCAGAAACTTGTGCCTCGATGGTCCTACAATTTGAGAAGCGGTAAATACGACTTCATACCCTCAATAAATGATCTTCGTCCAAGAAAGATCAGGAGTATAACAATTATCGACCCGAACGGAATACAGAGAATTGTGAGACGTTATTCGGAAGAGTCAGATTTTCGCCGTAACCTAGTAAAAGGATCCATGCGTGCTCAAAGACGTAGAACTATAATATGTAAAATGATACAAACGGGTGCACATTCCCCTTTATTTCTATTTTTGGGAAGAATGGAGATACCCACTTTTTTAAAAGATTCTTTTTATATGCCCAATAGAGTAGATCTGGAACAAATTGTTACGAATTTTCTAAATAAAGACTTGAAATCGGGAAGAACTTATTCTGGGGAGAGATCAAAAGTTGATCGTCTCTCAATAGCAGACAAATTGGATTTTTCACTAAATCAAAAAATAAGAGGTTTTATATTAGTGACCCAATCAATTCTTAGAAAATATATAATTTTACCCTCATTAATAATAGCTAAAAATATTGGTCGTATGCTATTATTTCAAGTCCCTGAATGGGATGAAGATTGGGGGGAATGGAGTAGAGAAATTCATATCAAATGCACTTATGATGGGATTGAATTTTCAGAAACGGAATTTCCGGACAGATGGCTCAGGGATGGTATTCAGATCAAGATTCTATTTCCTTTTCGTTTGAGACCTTGGCACGGATCTGAGCTCCAATTTGACAAAGGAGAAAAATCGAGTTCTAGCTATTTAACGACCTGGGGATTGGAAACTGAAGTACCTTTTGGTTATCCAAAAAAAATACCTTCCTTTTGGGAACCCATTATCAAAGAATTGAAAGGACGATTGATAAGAACAATTCTATCAGGAATAGGACGAATAAAGGAATCTGGACCTCAACCAGATAATAGGAGTACAGAAAATCTCGGAATAAGTGACCAGATCCTCAATAAATATCAATTGCTCATCGGGACTAGGCCTGCGGGTAGTGCAAATTTTTCATCGGAGATTCAGGATCGACCTGGATATGGAACTCAAACAACTATTGAAGATCTAGATGATTGGACAACCACAATGAATGATCAGATCGAACAGATCACTGAGAAATATCTAGTAAATTTAGGGATTAATGTCGATCTAGAGGAAAAAAATAATCAATGTTCTAGTTATATAGAATCGGAATCAAAAAAGCGATTGATTCAGATTCGGCAAATACTTGTTCAATTTAGAAAGAGAAGTGTACGATTTTTTTGGAAATGGCCCTATTCAATAAATCTATTTATTGAAAGAATGGGCAGAGATATTTCCCTAAGTGTTATTCGCCTCATCAGGTTGAACATACAATTTTGTATTAGATCGACGAGGAATCTTGTAGCAATTTACAGAAGAATTTTCATTTTGAAGAACGATATTTCGAAGACAAATAAGGATAAAATTCCCAACTACCATTCAATTACCAAAGAGATACGAGATTTACAAGTTGGTACCGATCGGGACATGATCTTAATGTCCCAAGCATATCTATTTAACGAGATATGGCAAATAAGATCAATGAACAAGTCCCATTCAAAATATCTATTACAATATAGAACATCGTATCCTTTTTTAAAAGGAAAGATCAAAGAATTTTTCAATATACAAGGAATATTGGATTCTAAAGAACCGCAAGATTTGAGAGCAAATGACTGGAAAGAGTGGTTAAAATGTTACGATCGATACAATTTATCCTCACAGATATGGTCTGGAATAGCACCACAGAGATGGAGAAATGAGATGAGTAAGCAACGGACGACTGAGAATCGAGATTCTCTTTATTCCTATGAAGAAAATAGATTCATTCCCTATGAACAACAACAGGGATATCCCTCATTTTGGGTAAAACCTTCTCCGGGACGAACCCGGAAACTGAACAAACGTTACAGATACAATCTTTTCTCATATAGTTATATCGATTTCACAAAAGATTTCGATCTTAACGGACTGCCAGTACGGCAGAATGAACGGGAAGAGATTCTCTCTAATAGTATTATACGTGAATCGGAACTATTTGATATACCGGATAATATCAATATTACCGATTATCAAGAGATTCCTAGGGAAAGATATATTCATGATATTACGAATTCAAAAAAGGATGAAGATCAGAAGGATTTCGGTTACAATATTCTCAATTATCAAGAAATTGACAAGGAGGATATTTGTTCTATTACGAATTCTCAATGGATCGACGAGAAAGAAAGAGACAATTTTGATATTACCGATTCTCCGAGAATTAATCGAAGAAGAACGGATCGTTCCGGATCAAATTTAAGATTCTGGTTATTCCCAGAACTTGTAGGAATGAATGATACATATAAAACTGAATTGATGATCATACCAAGAAAATCGCTTATACGAGAAGAACACGAAGATATTTTTGGATCATATAGGAAAGAAGAAAATATTAGATCGAATGTCCGAGACCGAGAAGAAAGAGAACAACAGAAAGAAGATATTGGATCCTATGTTCAAGAACAAGAATATGTTAGATCGAATGTTCAAGACCAAGAAAAGTATGTTGGATTGGATAGTCAGGACAAAGAAAAAAAGGATAATGGGAACAATGAATACGATGAGGTAGAATTTCTGCTGGAAGATGGAAAAACTGTTGAAACTGCTATTCAATTTAGATGGGCAGAATCCATAGCGAGGGAACTCGAAAATAACATCAATATATGTTCTCTTTTAAGTGGAATGAAGGATCCGGAAAGAATTGCTATACCCTATCTTCGAACGGGAGATTTGGACCTGGATCTAATGTCTCATTCGATTGATAAGGATGTTTCAGGAACAGTAAAGGATGGAATATTAATTGTCGAACCATTTCGTTTATCTGGGGTATTGGATGACCAATTCCTGATGTATAAAATCGTAAGTATTTCATTAAGATTTAAGAATAGGTTCCGGGGAAGGGCAGATGTAAATCTTTCTGATGGATCTATACGACACGGAGGAATTCTTGGAGATGGGAATGAAAACATTTCAAGTTCTCTCATTTTTGAAGATATTTTGCTTCCGAGACGTCGTAGAGAATTTAGAATTCTAAATCGTTTCGATCTGGAGAATGATCTAGATGGAAATGCAGAACTTTCCGATGAAAAGGACGTACAAAACTACGAAGAACTCATGGAAAGAGATAAACATCTTGATATAGATATAACCCAAATGACTAAACGTTTTCTTTGGCCTAGTTATCGATTAGAGGATCTGGCTTGTATGAATAGATATTGGTTCGATACAAATGATGGGAGTCGGTCTGTTATGTTAAGAATACGTATGTATCCCTAATTTTATATTAGGAAATGGGATCTATTTAATAGAGATTCGATATCTATCTATCTATAAATGGATAGATAGATGGATAAATAGATAGATATGTAGATAGTGTATTTCATAATACATCCATATCCGCATCAATGGAATGAATCGAAATCCTAAAAGATATTTCTATTTGGATTCGATCTATTCGATTCTATCGATATAGGAATCTCTCATCTATCTGTATCCCGCTGCAAATCCAAATTGGAGAAACTCGTTTCTCCGGGAGGAGATAAATTCTCTATCTGTCATTCAATGGGAATGTTCGGAACAAATTCTTCCATGGACCATGGAAAAATTAATAGATCTCATTCTTCTTTCTGACCATAAATCAATCTCATTCATTCTATCTCGAGAAAAATAGTTTTTATGCCAAAGAATTCGCCCATTCGTTCATCTCTGATTCTTAAAGAACGGAGAAGATCCGTTGAATCTCAGATATATCATTTAACTGATCGGATTCTGAGACTTACTCATCATTTGGAATTGCACAGAAGAGACTATTCATCCCAAAGAGGTTTGTGGCAAATTTTGGGGAAACGTAAGCGACTTCTGGTTTATTTGTCCAAAAGAAACAGACCTCGTTACGAAGATTTAATTGGTCAACTAAGTATTCGTGGGCTAAAAATCCGTTGATTTCAAACGAAATTTTCAATTCCAAAATTTTTTTTGGTTGTTAGATTCCGGATCTTAATGAGCCGTTCCTTTGTTTCCATCAATTTATGGAACGAATCAGAGGAGAATGACATATGACCGTGCTTGCTACAGAAAAAGACTCCGTGATAGTAAGTATGGGCCCTCATCATCCATCGATGCATGGTGTTCTTCGACTTATTGTTACTCTAGATGGTGAAGATGTTATTGACTGTGAACCTATATTAGGTTATTTGCATAGAGGGATGGAAAAAATTGCCGAGAACCGAACAATTGTCCAATATCTTCCCTATGTAACACGATGGGATTATTTAGCCACTATGTTTACAGAAGCAGTAACGGTAAATGCGCCGGAAAGATTGGGAAATATTCAGGTACCTAAAAGGGCTAGCTGTATCAGAGTTATCATGCTAGAGTTGAGTCGTATAGCTCCCCATTTGTTATGGCTTGGGCCTTTCATGGCTGATATTGGTGCACAGACTCCTTTCTTTTACATTTCCAGAGAAAGGGAAATTATCTATGATTTATTCGAAGCTGCCACGGGTATGCGAATGATGCATAATTATTTTCGTATCGGAGGAGTAGCTGTAGATTTACCCTACGGTTGGATAGATAAATGTTTGGATTTTTGCGATTATTTCTTATCCAAAGTGGCTGAATATGAAAGGCTTATTACGCGCAATCCCATCTTTTTAGAACGAGTTGAAGGAGTAGGCATCATTGGTAGAGAAGAAGCAATAGATTGGGGTTTATCAGGACCTATGCTACGAGCTTCCGGAATACAATGGGATCTTCGTAAAGTTGATCATTACGAATGTTACGATGAATTTGATTGGGAGGTCCAATGGCAAAAAGAAGGGGATTCATTAGCTCGTTACTTGGTACGAATTGGGGAAATGACAGAATCTATCAAAATTATTCGACAGGCCCTAAAAATAATTCCGGGAGGACCCTATGAGAATTTGGAAGCCCGGCGCCTCGATAAAGGCAAAGATTCGGAATGGAATGATTTTGAATTTCGATTTATTAGTAAAAAACCTTCCCCTACTTTTGAGTCACCAAAACAAGAACATTATGTGAGAGTAGAAGCTCCCAAAGGAGAATTAGGAATTTTTCTAATGGGAGATGATAGTATTTTTCCCTGGAGATGGAAAATTCGCCCACCTGGTTTTATTAATTTGCAAATTCCTCCTCAACTGGTTAAAAGCATGAAATTGGCCGATATCATGACAATTTTAGGTAGTATAGATATCATTATGGGAGAGGTTGATCGTTAAGATGGTGATTAATACGACGGATCCTGAGGAACGAGTTATCAATTTATCTTTTGTACTGGGATTTCTAAAAGAGATCTTCGGTCTCATATGGATTAGAATTTACATTCTTATTCCTATATTGGGAGTTTTAATAGGATTATTAGTTATTGTATGGCTTGAAAGAAAGATATCTGCAGGAATACAACAACGTATTGGACCTGAATACGCCGGTCCTTTGGGAATTCTTCAAGCTTTAGCAGATGGGATCAAACTACTTCTGAAAGAGGATATTATCCCATCTAGAGGGGATCTTTGGTTATTCAGTATTGGACCAGCTATAGTGGTTATACCAATTCTTTCGAGTTATTTAGTAATTCCCTTCGGCCGCCACATCGTTTTAGCTGATCTTAGTATAGGTGTTTTTTTCCGGATCGCCGTTTCAAGTATTGCTCCTCTTGGACTTCTTATGGCGGGGTATGGATCAAATAATAAATATTCTTTCTCAGGTGGTCTCCGAGCTGCTGCTCAATCCATCAGTTACGAAATCCCTCTAGCTTTATGTGTGTTATCTATATCTCTACGTGTGATCCGTTGCAATATGAGCTTTTCCCCTATCTCTATAAGAAAGGAAAGGAGATTAATAGGATGAATATTTCTTATTCATTCCAACTGATAAACTAGATAGTCATATGGGTGAGATCAAACAGCTTGTGAATTCGCAGTAATAGGATCGAGTCCCATCCCCTGTACAAGAGTGAAGGCATGCACAACCAGTGAAAACTGTGTACCCCAGTTAAGATATTAGTATCGGGGCCTGACAGCGGGGGCAAAGGAAAAAAAACTGTATGAAGCTCATACTATCATACTGAAGATCGAGCAAAAGTAGATGGTCAGGAACACAAAAATGCACGAAAGGTTAGTGAGAGATAACGAAACATATTTCGAGAAATGTTTCTATATCAATGGGATGATAATGAGGACTTGACGTTGGTAGGGATGATCAAGTAGTACTTCCCCAGAACCCCGATCTGGAGTATGTTCCTATTTACTTAAAAAGGAATGACTATCAGGAACGAAGTAATCCTTTTTGCAGTTCTCCTCTCCTTCTCCCACGAAAAGATGGATAAAGGATGTTTCTTCTCCTTTTTTTCATAAAGATCTAATTTGAATCAATGGACTACTGCCGAAGTCTCATTCGTGATTGACGGAATCTCGAGTGAAATGGAATATGGATCCATAGTGGGAAAAAGTAATTGTTGTAGTATTTCATTAATGGATCCGAATTTTTACTAACAAAGAATTGTGAAGGTCAAGATAGGTTCAAAAGCTCTTGTTATTGTAGCAGACAGAATCTCATTGGTCCAATTCATGAACACTTCGATGTTTCTTTTCTCTTTTATTCTCTTTCCCATTGTGCGAGGTGCATAACGAGATAATATAAAAGGATTGTTCTTTCTACTTCTCGATGGCCATTGAGGAGCCGTATGAAGCTGAAGTTTCACGTACGGTTTCGGAATAGAGATGAGAACGGTGATGCTATTATCGACTATAATTATCCAACAGTTTAGGTACGGTTGATATAGTTGAAGCACAGTCTAGATATGGTTTTTGGGGATGGAATTTGTGGCGTCAACCTATAGGGTTTATAGCTTTCTTTATCTCTTCCCTAGCAGAATGTGAAAGATTGCCTTTTGATCTACCAGAAGCGGAAGAAGAATTGGTAGCGGGTTATCAAACCGAATATTCGGGTATAAAATTTGGTTTATTTTACGTTGCTTCCTATCTGAATCTATTAGCTTCCTCATTATTTGTGACAATTCTCTATTTGGGCGGATGGAACTTTTCCATTCCATCCATACCAATTTCGGAATATTTCGAATGGGATTCTATTAATGGAACTAGTGAGGTCCTTGGCATAACGATGGGGATCCTTATCACATTAGCTAAAGCTTATCTGTTCTTGTTCATTTCTATCACGGCGAGATGGACTTTGCCCAGAATGAGGATAGACCAATTATTGGATCTTGGTTGGAAATTTCTTTTACCTATCGCTCTGGGTAATTTATTACTGACAGCTTCTTTTCAACTTCTTTTATTGTGACAAAATATCATTCCAAAAATAGATTCTGTAACACATCCGAAATTGGTAGATTGAATACATCTATAAAGAGAAAGAAATAGAATAGACACGAAATGATCCATTCAAGGATATCTACCATATGTTTTCCATGGTGACTGGATTCATAGATTATAGTCAACGAGCGATACAAGCTGCGAGATATATTGGTCAAGGTTTTATGGTTACCCTATATCACATGAATCGTTTACCCATGACTATTCAATATCCCTATGACAAATTGATCCCATCAGAACGATTTCGCGGACGGATTCATTTCGAATTTGATAAATGTATTGCTCGTGAAGTATGTGTCCGTGTATGTCCGATCGATCTACCCGTTGTTGATTGGAACTTTGGAAGAGATATCGGAAAAAAACGATTAGAAAATCATAGCATTGATTTCGGAATTTGTATCTTTTGTGGGAATTGTGTCGAATATTGTCCCACAAATTGTCTGTCGATGACTGAAGAATATGAACTTTCGACCTATGATCGTCATGAATTGAATTATGATCAGATTGCTCTAGGACGTTCACCAATATCGGTGATTGAAGATTCTACAATTCGAACAATTTTCAGTTCAACTTCTTTGTCCGAGAAAACTATGGACGGACATTTAGATCCAAGAACTGTTACCAGTTCTCCGGATTCAATCTGAAGTTCCGATCAGGGAGAACCGATGAATAGGGACCCTATTTTTTTTTTTTTCGAATTGACTGGGAATTAGTAATTCTGTTTAAAATTACACTAGGAATATGACCAATGATATATCATTGATTATAATATATCCTTGACCAATCTAATTCTGGATCAGTCTATCTAATTTACATATCCGAATAGTTGCAGTATGAATATTCATGTTGGTATATAAAATAGGTATATGGATAGGGTAACTTCTTTGTTTAGTGAATGGGATTGTGAGAAGTAATATTGGAACTTACCGTACATATAATGAATCTACCTGGGCCGATACATGATATTCTTTTGGTCCCTATAGAGCTGGGTCTCATATTAGGAGGTTTGGAAGTAGTACTACTTACCAATATAATTTATTCTGCCCTTTCATTGGGACCGGTTCTTGTTTGTATATCTTTATTATATATTTTATTGAACGCAGATTTTGTAGCTGCTGCACAAATCCTGATCTACGTAGGAGCTGTCAATGTCTTGATCGTGTTTGCCGTGATGTTGATGAATAATCAAAAATATCCAAATTTTGTTCCTCTTTGGACCGTCGGAGATGGTATCACTTTAGTAGTTTGTACGAGTCTCTTCTGTTCATTAATTACTATTATCCTGAACACATCATGGTCCGAGATATCTATGACTACAAAATCGAATCAAATTTTAGAACAGGACTTAACAAACAACGTTCAACGTATTGGGGCTCATTTATCAACTGATTTTTTCCTTCCATTCGAACTTCTTTCTATAATACTTTTAGTTGCCCTCGTGGGAGCAATTACTATAGCTCGCCGAGAGGAAATAGTTTGAATGTCAAATATCGAGTGAAATATCGTGATATTAGGAGAAGTATGATCTTTGATCTTCCAGATAATATCAAATAATAAACTTTATAGAACTTCTGTTCGTATCTAGATCAATCGAGGTTAATAGGGAGTTTATCAATTATGCTCGAGCATGCGCTTATTTCAGGTGCTTATTTGTTCTCTATCGGTATTTATGGACTGATCACAAGTCGGAACATGGTTAGAGCACTTATGTGTCTTGAGCTAATACTGAATGCGGTTAATGTCAATCTCGTAACATTCTCCAATTATTTTGATAGTCGACAAGTAAAGGGAGACATCTTCTCGATCTTTGTTACCGCTATTGCAGCCGCTGAAGCAGCCATTGGATTAGCTATTGCTTTAGCAATATATCGTAACAGAAAATCGACTCGTATCGATCAATTTAATTTGTCAAAATGGTAATAGAGCACATAGAATCTCCGGATTGATCGGGAATAAGTAGATTTCTAAATCTACAAATAAAAAATAGGTATATCCATCTATCAATCTATATAAATAGATATAGATACACAAATCTATGTATATAGTAGATATACCTATTATCTGCATGTAATCGAAATCAATGTATTATTATTATCGATGAAAAAAAAAAGCGTTATTCAATCCATATCGAACTCATTAACAAATTGTATCTGACCAACACAATTGAGTCAGATTTAGTAGAATCCAGAAAGATCGAAGTTATACAAGTAACTTCACCCTACTGAACAGATGCATGATATAAATATATCCATTCATAATATCACTGATAGTACAATTACTAATTCGTATGATATCAATAATATCTTGTTATTGATCTATATTATAAGATCTTATCAAATTGAGAACTTCTGACATCCTAACTAATGGGAGTTAATAGATCCAATGGCACATTCAGTCAAAATTTATGATACATGTATCGGCTGTACTCAATGTGTACGAGCTTGTCCCACAGATGTATTGGAAATGATACCTTGGGAAGGATGTAAAGCTAAGCAAATTGCTTCTGCTCCAAGAACAGAAGATTGTGTAGGTTGTAAGAGATGCGAATCTGCTTGTCCAACAGATTTCTTGAGTGTACGTGTTTATTTGTGGCATGAGACAACTCGCAGTATGGGTCTAGCTTACTAATAAACATAGACCACAAAAATTGTTAGATCTATCTCCTATTTATTATTCTCCTTTTTTTTCTTTCACTGGTAAAAACCCATACTCAACCCGAGATATTGAGCATGGGTTTTTCTATAGAAAATTACTTCCATTTTCATCATGAGCGATTTACCCTGGTTAACAATAATTGTTATTTTGCCCATATCTGCGGGTTCCTCAATCCCATTGTTCCCTCATAGAGGGAATAATCTAATTCGATGGTATACTCTGGGTATCTGCTTATTAGAATTCCTTCTAATGACCTATACATTTCGTTATCATTTTCATTTCGACGATCCATTGATCCAATTGGAAGAAGATTATGACTGGATAGATCTTATTGACCTTCATTGGAGACTGGGAATTGATGGACTTTCTATTGGACCTATTTCATTGACGTCATTTGTTACTACTTTAGCCACTTTAGCCGCTTGGCCAGTTACCCGAAATCCCCGATTGTTCTATTTCTTGATGTTGGCAATGTACAGTGGCCAAGTAGGATTATTTGCTTCTCGAGATATTCTACTTTTTTTTCTCATGTGGGAGCTAGAACTAATTCCCGTTTACCTACTTCTATCCATGTGGGGAGGAAAAAGACGTCTATATTCGGCTACAAAGTTCATTTTGTACACTGCAGGTGGTTCTATTTTTATCTCAATGGGAGCTTCAAGTATGGGTCTCTATGGATTTGATGGACCAACATTAGATTTTGAAATATTGGCTAATAAATATTATCCTGTAGTACTGGAAATAGTATTCTATTTAGGATTCTTCATCGCTCATGCCATCAAATTGCCAATTCTCCCTTTACATACCTGGCTACCGGATACTCATGGGGAAGCGCATTATAGTACATGTATGCTTTTGGCTGGAATTCCATTGAAAATGGGGGGATATGGATTAATTCGAATTAATATGGAATTATTACCTCATGCTCATTCTCTATTTTCACCATGGTTGGTAATAGTAGGAGCGGTTCAAATTATCTATGCAGCTCTAACTTCTCTGAGTCAACGTAATTTGAAAAGGAGAATAGCCTATTCATCAGTATCTCATATGGGTTTTGTAATTGTAGGAATTGGTTCCATGGCAGATACGAGTCTTAATGGAGCCATTTTGCAGATGATTTCTCATGGATTAATTGGTGCTGCACTTTTCTTCTTGGCAGGAACAAGTTACGATGGGATACGTACTCTTTTTCTTGACGGGATAGGAGGAATGGCTATACCAATGTCCAAAATATCTACTATGTTCAGTAGCTTTTCAATGGCTTCCCTCGCATTGCCAGGAATGAGTGGTTTCGTAGCGGAATCTATGGTACTTCTGGGAATAATTACTAGTCGTAAGTATTCTTTGACTTTTCAAATAGTTATTGCTGCAATAATGGCAATTGGAATGATATTAACTCCTATTCATTTATTATCTATGTTACGTCGAATGTTCTATGGATATAAGTTTTTGAACGTCTTGAACCCCTATTTAAAGGATTCTGGACCACGAGAAATCTTTATTTCGATTTGTCTTTTTCTGCCAGTAATAGGTACTGGTCCTTATCCTGATTTAGTCTTATCTCTATGGGATAAGAAAGTGGAAGCTATTATGTTCCGATCCTTCCATGAATAACTCCTTTCGGACTTTTCATCAAATAAATTGTCAACTAGATAGTCATGGGATACAATCAAATTATCCTATTCATCTCTCGAAGAGAGAGGAATAGGATGGGGTCAAAATAATGAACAATTAATTTGTTTCGGATGTAATTCAAATTATTTCAAGTAGTGATCATATTAGAATAACTATTTGAAAGAACTTGAAAAAATTACTAATTCCATTTATCAATTCCGTATAATAACTATACTATATGGAATATATTCTTCTTTTTTTCTTCCATAAATCCCGGGTCCAAGTCCATTTTTAGTTCTGTGCTAAATCAACCATCCATAGCTATGTAAACCTATTCCTAATAGATCGACCCCCAAATAACAGATCCAAACTATAAAAGATCCTAAAGAAGCTATAATTGCCGGGTTCTCATCTTGCCAACCTTTATTCACCCTGGTATGCAAATAAATTGCAAATATGATCCAAGTAATCAATGCCCAAGTCTCTTTAGGATCCCAACTCCAACGAGATCCCCATGCTTCATTAGCCCATACTGCTCCAGAAAGAATACCTATAGTTAAAAGAAGAAAGCCTAGACCAATAACACGATAACTCCAATAATCTAATTGTTGAGTCAATTGACATTTACGAGGATTTGTGAATGACAAATCAAAAGTGTTTTGCAAATCACTCTTTTCTTGTTCATGTAAATACAAATTATTCCTGGAGGGAAAGGGCCAAATGAATGAATTGTCCCTCGCACTGAGAAGCGAAAGAATCCTTCTATTTCTCCGAAATGTAATGATCAGAAAAGCTATTGATGATAGGGATCCACATAAAAGGGTTGCATAGCTGAGTAATATCATGCTTACATGCATCATTAACCAATGGGATTGCAGGGCAGGTACCAACATTGCAGATTGTTGCATTTCCTTCGGAAGACCTGAAGTAGCAAAACCATGAGTTAACATAGTGCTTGGTGCAGTGATTGCACCTAATCCTCGATCCTTTTGGCTTCGTACTTCTAGAATTATATGAATCACAGATGAACTCCATGAAAGGAACATGAATGACTCATACAAATTACTTAACGGTAAATGTCCCGAATAAAGCCAACGAGTAATTAATAATCCCGTTGTACAGACAAAAGTAACTATCATGCCTTTTCCTCCCGAACTACTTAGCCCTTCAATTTGATGGACCAAGGTTCCCCAATAAGCGAGAGTGACAACAGAAATGAGAGAAAAAGAAATGTGAGCCAATATATGTTCTAAGGTTATGAATATCATAATAAACCCATTTCTTCATTTGATTTTCAAATAGGATCGATAATAGAAATACGATAGGATAAATTAAAAATAGTCAATAGAAAAGAGTGATCTATTATAAAGAAAAGATAAATAGAAATGAATTGAACAGAATAGGAGGGAGATCAACGGAATTTTATTCTAAGAATGCCGCCACTCGGATTCGAACCGAGATGCCCTAGCACTGCTTCCTAAGAGCAGCGTGTCTACCAATTTCACCATGGCGGCTTGGTAAAGACATACTAACCCATTTGTGCCAGATCGTCAATGTGTTCAAAACAGGTTTAACAGGGGGAGTAATTAATGGAGATTGGGGGATGTTCGAAATCTAAGTTCGGACATTGAATCAATGTGATGTTGATCATTACAACGGAGCATGGCGCAGCTTGGTAGCGTGCCATCTTGGGGTGATGGAGGTCGCAGGTTCAAATCCTGCTGCTCCGAAGGGGAATGAAGAGTCCTATTAAATTCCATCATTGAACAAGAGATCTCTTAAATTATCTTGATAGAATGGAAGCAGCTAGATCCCGAACATGGAAGAGAGATACATGGAAAAAGATTTCATGCCGTAACTTTACCGATAACGATTTGTGAATATCGCGGGCTTAGTAAGAAGAGTTTCTCGAGCTATTGGAATGTAAAAAAAAAAAAAAATGGATTATTCATTCCCCTTAAATCACGTTCTGGAAAGTGAGAGCTAGGCCATTAATGGGGGGCCAATGACGGGCGGGGATCAGATATACTAAGATGTTGTGCAAGGTTATACATCTATACTTTGGCCAGTCCCCTTAGAATTATGTTCTTCCTATGTTCTTGAAAACGGGTCATAAATGGCTAGAGTTATTGTATCTCTAGCCATGAGTCATCTTAAAAAATCGAGCACTTTCTCTATATGACCATAAAGGAGATAACCGTTGAGGAGTAAAATGGATCTATTAAGTTCCTATTCTGTATCTAGCAATTGTGTGAAATCCCGAATGGAATAAGAAGAGTAAGAGAAAGATGAATCCCGATATCTGAAATTAGGAATTAGGAATTATTCACCGAGATCTGAGCAATAATTCGCTCGAGTGACACAGTAACACATAGATTCGAGTCATCCAAAATGAACGAGTGATTTTGTGTGTGAATACTATACTCAGATGATCCCGTAGGTTCTATAACTATTTAAAATTAAACTAATTACTCCGAGGTTCTTATCTAAATACATATCTATTGAAATAGATATCTATCCATATAAATAGATATTCAATAAGATGTTGATGAGGTAAAGCTATCAGAAATATAAATAAGGGTAATGCTAAATTAATCCGGGATTCTTCTGAAGAATGATGCTGGGGAATCTTTCCCCAGCGGTAAAGGAAGTATGGATGAATGGTTTAAGAATCGGAAGAATGGTTAAGGAATCCCCCTCTCTCAGTCGGCCATAAATGAATGCTGTAGTGAAACCGAATCATGATTTGTCTCTTTGTCTGTCCGACCCCAGTATCGTTCCCAGTATTGTTCGAAAGAGCCAGGGAATGACTTCTTTCCCATTATTGCCGGGGGCATACTTGTTGATGTTATGAATCATTGAATTCATTAATGGATGTGGATTTAGATGATCCCGAGGGCTTATCATTTGTTGTGCAGTAAAAAATTTTTGACCGACCGGTCGAGATAGACTCAGCTAAGGAAAAAGCTTTTACCGCGGTCTGATCTGCTTTTCCCTTCCAAACATTTTTACGAATTCGTTTTCTGGATTTAGAAGTGCGCTTCTTCGGAACTGCCATGATGAACAATGCTTTTCATTCATATATTTCGATGTGATAGACATATATGTACATATCTATCTATCTAGATAAATATTATCTATCTAGATAAATATTATTAGATTGATATTCAATCTTGTATATATCGCGTTATTCTATGCAGTATAGAGATATACGTACATATAGAGATATGTATATCTCTATATGTATATCTCTCGTTATTTCTATTCTAAAAGTTTAAAGATCTAGCTCCTCGAAATCTTCATAATTTGTGATAAAATTACATTATTTCGTTATATGAATAATGATTTATTTACTGCAGAATCCATTCGTTCTCATTTCTTTGGACAGATAGAATCTACTACGGATCAAATCGAATTTTGTCGATGTCTTAACCTACGTACACCGTGTCCTCTTTCTAGGAAATGCATTTCTTACTTAATTGGTCAGTTCATCTCCAGGAGAATCTTGTGGGATTATCCCTCTTATTTCATTTTACAGCCGAGAATGTCTGATATTAGTAATAGATCTATGGTAAATCAATAGTAATAAATGGATATTTTGGCATTCCGTCCATCCATCCGGTCCTAATCCTAATGATGTGGAGTGACAAATACCATAAGATCTATCTGGCCCGTTCGGAGTTGTTCACTCCTGATTCCAATTATTAAGTATATACTTGTTATTTAAGATTAGGAGCGAATATGTATCGAACAGATTCGATCAAATATCATAATCTAGAATAGCTCTCTAATTGGTTCGATTCTTGTCAGGTTTTATTATGAATATTTTTGCAGGACCAGAGTGTCAAACATCTCTATTGGTTTATAAAAATCTATGTGATATAAGATAATATATGGGAAAAGTGTACAATTTTGGATGTGCACAACTCTATCTCGTTGATGAGTACCTGAAGAAACTAGGGTTCCTATTCATCTGGCATTTCATATTAATTAATGATTAATCAGCTCGAACTTTATATTTGTGGAAGGAGAAGGAAAAATAGATGGATGGAATCCATCCCATCGTTCCTCCTGATTTACGACCCCTTTTGATTTGTTCCTTTCGTAATCCAGTGGATCGGAAACCAGTAATGGGAAATGAAAAAAAAAAAGAAAAAAAAAAAAAAAGAGAAAAAATCTTTCTAAAAATTACTCGATCTTCCTATGGAACTTATATATAAATATGTTTGGATCGTGCCTTTCCTTCCACTTTCAACCTCTGTGCTAATAGGATCGGGATCCTTACTTTTTCCAAGGGCAACCAGGGGTCTTCATCATATATGGGCTCTTATCAGCATTTCCCTGCTAGGTATAGCTATGCTCCTTTCTTTCAATCTATTCTTGCAGCAAATTACAGGTGGTCCCGTCTATCAATATTTATGGTCCTGGACCATTAATAAGAATTTTTCCCCAGAGTTGGGCTATTTGATCGATCCACTTACTTCCATTATGCCAATATCAGTTACTACTGTCGGAATCATGGTTATGATCTACAGTGATAATTATATGTCTCATGACCAAGGATATGTGAGGTTCTTTGCTTATCTTAGTCTTTTTAATGCTTCTATGTTGGGACTAGTGATTAGCCCTAATCTAGTACAAATATATATATTTTGGGAATTAGTAGGAATGTGTTCTTATTTATTAATAGGTTCCTGGTTTACTCGACCCAGTGCAGCCAATGCCTGTCAAAAAGCGTTTATTACTAATCGTATAGGAGATTTTGGACTATTATTAGGAATTCTAGGATTTTATCAGATAACGGGTAGTTTCGAATTTAGATATTTATTGGGAAGATCTAACGAATCGATTGCTAGTAATGAAGTTAGTTCATTCTTTGCTACTCTGTGTGCTTTTCTCTTATTTTTAGGTCCAGTAGCTAAATCCGCACAATTTCCACTTCATGTATGGTTACCTGATGCTATGGAAGGGCCTACTCCTATATCAGCTCTTATACATGCCGCTACTATGGTAGCAGCAGGAATTTTTCTCGTAGCTCGATTGTTCCCTCTTTTCAAAGCTCTACCTTTCATAATGAATCTCATCTCTTGGACAGGTGGAATAACGGCTCTATTGGGAGCGACTATGGCTCTTGCTCAAAGTGATCTTAAAAGAGGTTTGGCTTATTCTACTATGTCCCAATCAGGTTATATGGTGTTAGCTCTAGGTACAGGTTCTTATCGAGCTGCTTTGTTCCATCCGATTACACATGCCTATTCTAAAGCGTTATTGTTCCTAGGATCTGGATCAGTGATTCATTCCATGGAATCTCTTGTTGGATATTGCCCCGCTGAAAGTCAGAATATGGCTCTCATGGGTGGTTTAAGTAAATACATGCCAATTACAGGAACAACCTTTCTTTTAGGTACACTTTCTCTTTGTGGTATTCCCCCCTTTGCTTGTTTTTGGTCTAAGGATGAAATTATTAGTGATAGTTGGCTATATTCTACCATTCTTGGGGGGATAGCTCGATCCGTAGCAGGATTTACTGCATTTTACATGTCTCGTATGTATTTTCTTGCTTTCGAAGGAGATCTCCGCGTAAATTTGTATAACGACCCTATTCCGTTCTATTCGATCTCTATGTGGGGAGAAAAAGAATCTGGTACATTCACCGAAACTGAAATGGGTTCTATGCCGCAATTACCGGGAAATAAGAACTCTTCTTCCTCTGAAGGAGTATTTCAATTCTCAGGGAAGATGGAACAATTCGATGGTAAACCTATGGAATATCTGGTTATTACTCATCCTCTCGATAAAGGGGATCCCCCATATCCCAAGGAATCGGACAATACAATGCTATTGCCTTCACTTGCACTGGGACTATTCACTCTATTTGTGGGATCTATAGGAGTTTCTTTTGTTCAAGGAGAAATAAGTTCTGATATCTTATCCCAACGGTTGACTCTATCGATGAACCATTTCCATGAGAACCATCCTGAAAATTGGTCCGAATTTTTTGTAGATGCGATTCCCTCAGTTGGTATAGCATTTTCTAGCACATTCGTGGCCTTTGTCCTATATGGACCTATAAATTTTAATTTCTCCTCACCATATTTATGGTATAAAAGGGATTCCCGGCTAAAGGGTATCCCAGACCGATTGATCAATGTCATATACAATTGGTCATATTACCGAGGCTACATAGACATATATTATAACAAAATATTTACTATGGGTATACGGAGATTAGCTGAACTAACTTATTTATTTGATCGATGGGTAATTGATGGAATTATAGATAGAGTCGGTATCCTGGGTCTCTTTGTAGGAGAGGGAATGAAATATTTAGGGGGGGGACGGACATCTTCCTATCTATTTGGATTCTTGTTTTTTGCAGTAATCTTTCTACTGACAATTTTTATTTTTATATGGATTCGTTGATGTGAGATTTTGACTAATCTCTCATTCTCTGTATCGATAGATCGATCTTTTATGTCCCCTTGCAATTCTTCGTCCCCTTCCCTTCTCTCCATCCCCTCCGTCCCCCTGTTCTCTTTCTGTTCTTCCTTCCCCTTTCTATTCCCCCTTCCTCCATTTTGGATTCATTTCATTATAGATAGATAGATATCTATCTATCTATATGGAACATATATAGAACTGATATTCCATCATTCAAAAAAGGATTCTTCTTAAAATGAAATGCTGAGAAAGAAAATACAGATAAAAAAGAGTGATTGATCAGGTAGAATTACAATCATTGAAGTAATGACGGTACGATCGCTGATATGGATTCCTCTCACTTCAGCACTTCCCACCACTTTATCTTTATCTACCAAAATCACCGGGCAGATCGGATCTAATCTCACGTATCCCAGCATTCAACCAGCCCATGATCCGAAGGCTATACAGCATGGAGCGGGCAGAGAGATGAAAGGGCCGACAGGGGGACCTTCTCCTGCTTGATCGAAATCAATTCTATGATCGAATAGCAGTTCCAAGTGCCATGATGTCCGCTTCGTTTCACTCAATGAAGGGCTCGGACAGGTAAGGTAGGTTAGTTGAGACTATCTCACCATTACCTTCTAGCTCTTAGGATAAGAAGCAGGCCCCTTGTCCCTGGCAGGGAGAGAGAGGTCTTTGTTGCCCTTCGGTGGAGTGAGTATACCTAGCGAACTGGCGGGTCCGCAGCACCGTGGAGATCGATTGATCAATATGCATCGTGGAGAAGATCATGGTGATGGTTGACCGCCGCCTCCCCTTGTCCTGGAGGCGGGGAGGCGAAGGGGATTGCTATCGTCACCTTCTCTCCCTATAATATAGGGTGGGGTGTATGTTCCAGAAGTTACGAAGGAAGCTTTGGGCTTCTCAATGGTTCATGCACCGGTCGTAGGTCGGTCCAAAGAACAAGAGTCTTGAACGTATATGAGATCTAACCCCCCGTTGTTCCTCAGTAGCTCAGTGGTAGAGCGGTCGGCTGTTAACTGACTGGTCGTAGGTTCAAATCCTACTTGGGGAGATCCACTTTATTCAAGGGCTCGCTCCGACCGTTAGGAGTAGGTAAAACGTTCCCTGTCCTTATTGATATTAATGCGAAATCGCCAAAAACAAGGATAAGGGTGTACTCACTCCCAG